AATTCATTCATAAAAATAAAAATTTCTGTGAGATTCCAGGTATTCTATAGTTCCTTCCGCGCCAATTGCCAATTCTTGGTCATTGAGATTCATGAGAGATTGGGATTAATATTTAGGGATAGATATTACCTCTCTTTTTCTCCTCTTTCAAATAAATTGAAATGATTGAAGTTTTTCTATTTGGAATCGTCTTAGGTCTAATTCCTATTACTTTGGCTGGATTATTCGTAACTGCATATTTACAATACAGACGCGGTGATCAGTTGGACCTTTGATTGAGTAACATCTTTTTTTTTTTGATTGACCTCCTCCTTAATCTGCAGGGGGTCAAATTCAGGTTGCAGTTCAAGTTAGTGAAGTTGTTTTATTGTGATTCGACATTAAAAGAACAGAATCACGCTCTGTAGGATTTGAACCTACGACATCGGGTTTTGGAGACCCACGTTCTACCGAACTGAACTAAGAGCGCTTTCTTATGACAGCAGATACGACTGTCAAGAAAAGGATTCTTTTTGTACCCCCAATACATTTTGCATGCATTGCATATAGTATCATAAAATAAAAGATTATGTCCAATTTTCATCGATCTCAATTGACCCTTCGTTACTGGCCATAGGAAAAATAATAGGTAGGGATGACAGGATTTGAACCCGTGACATTTTGTACCCAAAACAAACGCGCTACCAAGCTGCGCTACATCCCTTTTAATTGTTGTACAGTGTCATTGTAGAGAATCCCTGTCTTGTTTTCCACATCGTTATTTCCTCTATCTATATACAATTTCTCTTGCCATTTCTTCTTTTTGGTCTCATATCTCATATAATAAAAGAATTATATACATATGAAACCTAACGTATAAAAGAATTAATATTTATCGGTAATGCTCAGGAAGAGGGGGTCATCTTTTTCTGTTTTAGGTACAAGTGGATCTCATCTACCGGATCATTGTACATATCCATTTTAGTTAGGGATTCCGCGTACAAATACAAGTGATCTTTAACTACATATGCATCTGATCATATATGTATTCCAATAAAGAAGGAGGATTTTCAATGCGAGATATAAAAACATATCTCTCCGTGGCACCTGTGCTAACTACTCTATGGTTTGGGTCTTTAGCAGGTCTATTGATAGAGATCAATCGTTTATTCCCAGATGCGTTGGTATTCCCCTTTTTTTCATTCTAGTTACTGATATGGGAATGGATGAATGAAGAAGATTAGAGATACAATAAATTCTCTGTGACCAACCCCCCCCCCCTTTTTTTTTTTCAGTTCTTTAGGGGAAAGAGAAAGAATAAAAGTGGATTGAACCTCAGTCAAACTCGGGTTCAGGATAGAATTAATAGAGGTAGAACAGAAATAGAAATGGGGTCTAGGGCAGGCTGTTCGAGATCATATAAGATAGTAAATGAAATGCTGGGATTAGGAATAATGAATAGTTAGAAATAATTGTATTACTTATGATTTTATTACTTTATTGATTGCAACGAAATCTTTCATAATTGGATTTCGAGTTAGCAACCTATTTTCTATTTATTTTTCGTTCCTTTCTTCTTCTTCGGTTCGGATCGAAAATAGAAGAATTGAGTGAATCCAAAGGAGGTTCATGGCCAAGGGTAAAGATGTCAGAGGAATAGTTATTTTGCAATGTACCAGTTGTGTCCGAAATGATTTCAATAAAGAATCGCGAGGCACTTCCAGATATATTACTCAAAAGAATCGACACAATACACCTAGTCGATTGGAATTGAGAAAATTCTGTCCTTATTGTTACAAGCATACGATTCATGGGGAGATAAAGAAATAGATCGAACGGAACACGTGTACCATCCTTCCAAGGAACAGGAAGAAATTATATATATATAAACAAATCAAGTCCTATTTCGGTCGGATCCGAAATGAATGAAGAAATGGGATTTTAGAGATAAGGAATAAACCATGGATAAATCCAAGCGACTCTTTCGTAAATCCAAGCGATCTTTTCGTAGGCGTTTGCCCCCAATTGGATCGGGGGATCGAATTGATTATAGAAACATGAGTTTAATTAGTCAATTTATTAGTGAACAGGGAAAAATATTATCTAGACGAGTGAATAGATTGACCTTGAAACAACAACGATTAATTACTATCGCTATAAAACAAGCTCGTATTTTATCTTCGTTACCTTTTCTTAATAATGAGAAACAATTTGAGAAAACCGAGTCGATCCCTAGAACTACTGGTCCTAGAACCAGAAATAAATAGGCCTACTCCTCAATTGAATCAAAACAACTCTAATTGGAATTCAAAATCAGATTGATTGATGTTTTGTTCGAAAAAGCCGAGAGATTTGATTGTTGCGTCGTAATAGAATAAAAAAAAGAATGGGAGAAGAAGAAATCTGTTTTTTTTTTGAAACGTGTTCGTTCATTCCTACTACTTATCTTATCATATTAATTTCTACTCTACCTTCCCGGAGGTCATTCTCCGGGGAACTCCGTTTAAATCATTCCGGTGAATTCCTTCCAATCTCCTTATTTGATGATCTCATTGGAAATCATGTAAAGACAATTCCTATTTGATATAGCTATTTGTGCAGGTATTTTACGATTAAGAAGCAACTGCCTCTTGTACAGATCATGTATTAATCGACTATAACTATAGGATACCCTATTCTCACGAGTTACTGCATTTATCCGAGTGATCCACAAACGACGAAAATCTCTCTTTCGCCTGCCTCTATCCCGATGAGTGGACACCAAAGCTCTCATTTTCTGTTGAGTAATAGTTCGAGTAAGTCTTGAATGGGCCCCTCGAAAGGTTGATGCAAATAAACGAATTTTTGTTCGACGTCTCCGAGCTATATATCCTCGTCTAACTCTGGTCATTGAATCAAATTAAACTTTGATGAATAACTAATCGATTTCTTTTCTTTCAGTCATTCTTTTCCCCTCTCCTGATTTATTAATAACAAAACGGATTCTTCCGATGTATAAAATAAAAATTCCAATGGCTTTTGCTACTATGACCTTCCCAACCACGATTTTTTATTTCTTCCAGGCATTTATTTCACCTCAAAATAAGAAATTTTACCGATATTTGGTATAAAATAGGTATAAAATAAATAGGTAGTAAATGTAAATGGATAAATAAATAAATAGTGGCTTCCATCGTTTCTATGGTTACTTCTTAAACGGTGAGGCCCTCTCTATACACCGGAGCCCCTTCCCTCATTTAATCAATGTTATTGGTAACTTGTACAGTTCACACTCTTTGGCTCTACCCATGAATTATCCAGTAATAGGTCTTTTCACAATGAGATCTATTCATACAGTGACGGCATTTAATTATGAAGGTTGGCTAGGTAGCTGACCCTGTTAGTCCGTTCTTGCAAGAGTAGGAGCATAATATTTCTGCTTCTTAAATACCATTTCCCCCGCTTAATGGATAACCATTTGCTACCAATGGAGAATTGCTTTTCATCTCAAATCGAGGTGATTGGATTTGCACCAATGGAAACCATAAATTCCATACACAATAGAGGTATATGATAGATCTTTATTTTTAGATAGTGAATGGAGTTCTTCCATTCTATCCCATTCATTGGTACTGGTCATTGAGACTGGAAAAATCGTCTCATTTGTTCTAGCTCATGATCTGAACGAGTCGCACATACACCCTAGTACATGTTCCTCGACGCTGAGGACATCCTCGAAGAGCTGGGGATTTCGTGACATTTCTGATTGGCTGTCTTGTGTTTCTAATAAGTTGTTTAATAGTTGGCATGCTGAATCGTATACAGAATGGGCTGGTTTAGATCGATCCTAACCGGATGATTATGAATTACTTCCATTTACTATTTTATTTTACCCGGGTAAGAAGATAAAAGATCAAATCACGGTTCATTCGAATTATGATTCGAAATGGAATCACGGATTTATGCGAAATCCCCGGTATTTTCGACCGCTACAAGATCAACAATGCCATGAGCTTGGGCTTCTGCTGCTGACATAAAAACATCTCTTTCCATGTCTTCGGATACAACCCATAAAGGATTGCCCGTTCTTTGTACATAAACCCTTGTGAGGATTTCGCGGAGTTTCAGTAGTTCTTCCGCTTCCAGGATAAATTCTCCTGTGGGTGCCTCATAAAAAGAACTAGCAGGTTGGTGGATCATAACCCTGATGATATAACATAATAAACGATTCCTCTATCTCGCATGATCGGGCGAAAGGAAGGTATAAAGAATAACAAACAAGAAGAAAAAGATAGAATTGAACAACCGTACAGGCATCTTTTGTGCATTGCATACGGCTCTGCAATGGAATTTCTTTTTCCCTTCCATCAAAGAAAGAGACAAATAGAATCCATCAGACCCAGATCGTTGAATGATCCATTTACCATCCTTCCTTTCGTAGGAGTCAAAAAATACTATGATGGTTCCGTTGCTTTATATATTTATCTCGTCTGAGATTCAGCAATCCCAAAGTTTCTTTTTGATCTGATCAAATAAGGAAGAAAGAATCTTTTTTTTTCATACTCTTTCATAACATAAATATCGGAAAGAGACTTCTGGTGTGGAAGCAAAAAGGTTTGTGACGCTGAAATGGAACCCCGATACATAAGATCAAATCGGAAATAACCTTTGTTTCATACTACTATCTCGATACATAATCTCATGTTATGAAAAAACGAGAATGGTTTGCTCATATCGAACTCGAAGTGCCATGCTATTATTACTTATTATTTATATTCCATATGGCGAAGGCATAGTCTTCTTTTTCTCTCAAATAAAAAACTCATTGGCGCCAAGCGTGAGGGAATGCTAGACGTTTGGTAATTTCTCCTCCGACCAGGATGAAAGATCCCATTGAAGCGGCTAATCCCATGCATATTGTATGCACATCTGGTGGCACAAATTGCATAGTATCATAAATAGATATTCCTGGTATTACCCACCCGCCGGGAGAGTTTATAAACAAATAAAGATCCCTGGTATCATCCTCTATGCTGAGATATACCATGAGACCAACAAGTTGATTCGAGATCTCGCTATCAACCTCTTGGCCTAAAAAAAGTAATCTTTCTCGATAAAGTCGGTTGATTAGGACAAAGTTGTATCCTTTAGGAACCGTACACGCACCTTTGGATGCATACGGTTCAAAAAATAAAAATTGCGAAACAAAAAAAGAATCAATGTGTCGATTCCAGCCCTTTTCTCTTTTCGTAGCAGGGTTTTTCCTAACGAAGGGGCTTTTTCTTCCATTTTTCAAGAAACATGAGTTTTGACTTGACTTGCTTCCCTAGAATTCACTGAACTTATCGAACTAACCTCTCATTGATGTATTGTTTCATCGAGATCCAAATCACGATGTAATTTTCTTGTTCCTGAATGGGCCTCTTCAATTCTTTTAGGTTTATGCTCTACTCCGGGTAAAGATCTGCCCGAATTCTATTTGCACATATAGGACAAATAATCTCAGTACCACTTCTTTTTGCTACGACTTCTTTTTTTTTTTTCAATTCGTTTCATGTCTTCCGCCCAATATATGATGTATTCATCATATTACTCCATTGATTGGCAGTATGAGATCACTCATATGGTATAAAGGAATCATTTATGATACGAGTGGTAATCATACATAGATTACCAATTTGGTATTTTCTGAACGGAGCCTGTATACTTCATTTTATTGGTCCAAGCCAACCATAAATTCTTCTAATTGATAATATGGATCCCCCAATAAATTGATCTAATTGCACTTCACGCTCCGAATTATTGATGGTTCAATCAATCTTTCTTGGGCGAAAGAGAGGATATCTCCATCGGGGGAGAGAACGGGGAAATCCCATATGACCCAATATGTCTGACAAGTCGCACTATACGTCAACCCAAACTGCATCTTCCTCTCCAGGACTCCGAAAAGGTACTTTTGGAACACCAATGGGCATTAAATTAAAGAAAAAGAGGTTAAGTACTATACTTCACTTTGATGTGGAAACGTAACAACGGGTTTATTGTCTTCATAATATTGCCGTTTATCGTATTTTATCCATAGATTCGAAGGTTCATGGAGGAAGACAGAATGAATAAAGAAAAATTCTTACGAATGGATCGTTTGAATGATGAACAAGTATCTATGCATTCGCTCACAAAAAATGGGACCAGCCCCCATTGCGTATTGGTACTTATTGGGTATAGAATAGATCTGCTTCTCTTTGTTCCTACGAACAGAATTGTTCAATTATTACCAACGGAACGAAATAAATATTAACCCTTGCTTCGGGATAATCCACTGAAAAGGTGAGGTCCATAGCATAGTCTTTTCCAATGCGATAAAGTTACATAGTGTCTATTTTTTCTTTGATAAAGGGGTATTTCCATGGGTTTACCTTGGTATCGTGTTCATACCGTCGTATTGAATGATCCCGGTCGGTTGCTTTCTGTCCATATAATGCATACAGCTCTAGTTTCTGGTTGGGCCGGTTCGATGGCTTTATACGAATTAGCAGTTTTTGATCCCTCTGACCCCGTTCTTGATCCAATGTGGAGACAAGGTATGTTCGTTATCCCTTTCATGACTCGTTTAGGAATAAACAATTCATGGGGTGGTTGGAGTATCACAGGAGGAACTATAACGAATCCGGGTATTTGGAGTTACGAAGGTGTGGCCGGGGCACATATTGTGTTTTCTGGCTTGTGCTTCTTAGCAGCTATCTGGCATTGGGTGTATTGGGACCTAGAAATATTCTGTGATGAACGTACGGGAAAACCCTCTTTGGATTTGCCCAAGATCTTTGGAATTCATTTATTTCTCTCAGGGGTGGCTTGCTTTGGGTTTGGCGCATTTCATGTAACAGGCTTGTATGGTCCTGGAATATGGGTGTCCGATCCTTATGGCCTAACCGGAAAAGTACAATCTGTAAATCCAGCGTGGGGCGCGGAAGGTTTTGATCCTTTTGTTCCGGGAGGAATAGCCTCTCATCATATTGCAGCGGGGACATTGGGCATATTAGCGGGTCTATTCCATCTTAGTGTCCGCCCGCCCCAACGTCTATACAAAGGATTACGTATGGGCAATATTGAAACGGTCCTTTCCAGTAGTATCGCTGCTGTCTTTTTTGCAGCTTTCGTTGTTGCTGGAACTATGTGGTATGGTTCAGCAACTACCCCGATCGAATTATTTGGTCCCACTCGTTATCAGTGGGATCAGGGATACTTCCAGCAAGAAATATATCGAAGGGTTGGTGCCGGGCTAGCCGAAAATCTGAGTTTGTCGGAAGCTTGGTCTAAAATTCCCGAAAAATTAGCTTTTTATGATTACATCGGTAATAATCCGGCGAAAGGGGGATTATTCAGAGCAGGCTCAATGGATAACGGGGATGGAATAGCTGTTGGATGGTTAGGACACCCCATCTTTAGAGATAAAGAAGGGCATGAGCTTTTTGTACGTCGTATGCCTACTTTTTTTGAAACATTTCCAGTAGTTTTGGTAGACGGAGACGGAATTGTGAGAGCCGATGTTCCTTTTAGAAGGGCAGAATCAAAGTATAGTGTCGAACAGGTAGGTGTAACTGTTGAGTTCTATGGTGGCGAACTCAATGGAGTCAGTTATAGTGATCCCGCTACTGTGAAAAAATATGCTAGACGTGCCCAATTGGGTGAAATTTTTGAATTAGATCGTGCTACTTTGAAATCCGATGGTGTTTTTCGTAGCAGTCCAAGAGGTTGGTTCACTTTTGGACATGCTACGTTTGCTTTGCTCTTCTTTTTCGGACACATTTGGCATGGCGCTAGAACCTTGTTCAGAGATGTTTTTGCTGGTATTGACCCAGATTTGGATGCTCAAGTGGAATTTGGGGCATTCCAAAAACTTGGAGATCCAACTACAAAGAGACAAGTAGTCTGATACAACATTGCTCTGGTATCTTTCGCCTCTATTTGATTTTTTTTTGATTTGACATAAGGGATTGGAGAAATCTTGATTTTCATCATCGCCTTTTCTTTGACTCTTGCCCTTTCTTTATCTGGGAAATGATCCCAAATGAATAGGTGTGGAAGCTATAATTGTAAACCACGATCGAATCTATGGAAGCATTGGTTTATACATTCCTGTTAGTCTCGACTTTAGGGATCATTTTTTTCGCTATCTTTTTTCGAGATCCGCCTAAGGTTCCGACTAAAAAGATGAAATGATTTTTCATTATCTCAATTGAAGTAATGAGCCCCCCAATATGGGAGGTTCATTATTTCAACTAGTCCCCGTGTTCCTCGAATGGATCTCTTAGTTGTTGAGAGGGTTGCCCAAAAGCGGTATATAAGGCGTACCCAGTAAAGCTTACAAGTGAACCAGATATGGAGATGGCGACTAGGGTTGCTGTTTCCATTATTAGATAATTTCAAGACCACGATCGATCTACGCTACGATAAGATCGTTTATTTACAACGAAATAGTATACAAAGTCAACAGATCTCAACCAATGCAATAGGATTTATGGCTACACAAACCGTTGAGGGTAGTTCTAGATCTGGGCCAAGACGAACTATTACAGGGGATTTATTGAAACCATTGAATTCGGAATATGGTAAAGTGGCTCCTGGATGGGGAACTACCCCCTTCATGGGTGTCGCAATGGCTCTATTTGCGATATTCCTATCTATTATTTTGGAGATTTATAATTCTTCCGTTTTACTGGATGGAATTTCAATGAGTTAGGTCCCATAAGAACCATGAAGTCCTAGCTTTTCAATCCAAAATGAATCACTTAGGACTCGGATTTCTAGGCCATTCTGGTAGTTCGACCGTGGAATTCCGTTGTTTCGGTATTTCCGGAATATGAGTGTGTGACTTGTTATAATTGATCCTATTGATAGTACAGAGAATAGGTCTGTCATCTCGATAGAGATGGTTCTACCTCGTCGGATATTCATTCTAGTATCTGGAGCACGGAATATATGGAATAGATCAATAAATATTTGAACTATGATTCATACCTACTATTCAGACCTCGCGACCGGACTCCAACAAATTTTCAAACAACGAGTCATAAATCGAACGATTTTTCTTCCTTCAGAATTATGCTTATTTTGACCGAAGGACCAATGTTTCTATGGATTTTTAGTCATTCCATCCATTCATTGAATAAGTGATGATCAAATGGTTCTTACTCAGAGAACCTTTGGGCTTAGCTTGGGCGCTTTATTGAATCATCGTGGTTCTAGTATGAATCTGAGGTTTCAATCGATTCATAGGGTCTCCACAAGAGAATTCCTATCAATAGTAAACAAAACATATAGTAAATCCGTATTACGCACAAACAAAAACAACAAATCCAAAATAAAATAAATAGGGGAAGAGAAGATTCAAGAGGCCTGTAACGATCAACATAAAGACGAATGAGCCAACTTGATATTTTGGCATTATCATCACAAAGAAGAGATTCCGGATTTTGGTTCCTTCGCTTCGTATCTTCAGGGACGATTGAATCAAGTGGCTAAGAAGTTTCAAACTTTCTATTACATATCCGTTGCAACCACTATTTGGGTGTTTTTGCTTGAGCCGTACGAGATGAAATTCTCATATACGGTTCTCAGAGGGGGAGTCTCTTTGGTTTACCTATCTCAATAAAGTATATGATTGGTTCGAGGAGCGTCTCGAGATTCAGGCGATTGCAGATGATATAACTAGTAAATATGTTCCTCCTCATGTCAACATATTTTATTGTCTAGGAGGGATCACACTTACTTGTTTTTTAGTACAAGTAGCTACCGGTTTTGCTATGACTTTTTACTATCGTCCGACCGTTACAGAGGCTTTTGCCTCTGTTCAATACATAATGACTGAAGCCAACTTTGGTTGGTTAATCCGATCAGTTCATCGATGGTCAGCAAGTATGATGGTGCTAATGATGATCCTACACGTATTTCGTGTGTATCTCACAGGTGGATTTAAAAAACCTCGCGAATTGACTTGGGTTACAGGTGTGATTTTGGCTGTATTGACTGCATCTTTTGGTGT